AAGGAAACTCGCAAGGAAAGTGCCAACCGATCGTTTACTTAAGTTTGAGCGAGTTTTCAAAGCACAAAAACGTATACATATGTCTGTTTTCAAAGCACAAAGAGTTCTTGATGAGATTCGATGGCGTTACTACGAAGAAACTGTTATGATACTGAACCTCATGCCTTATCGAGCATCTTATCCCATCTTAAAGTTGGTTTATTCAGCAGCAGCGAATGCTACTCATTATAGGGATTTCGACAAAGCGAATTTATTCATTACTAAAGCCGAAGTCAGTAGGAGTACTATTATGAAAAAATTTAGACCTCGGGCTCGAGGACGTAGTTTTCCCATAAAAAAAAGCATGTGTCATATAACAATTGTATTAAATATAGTAAAGAAATCTAAATAACCTTTAGATTCATCTAAGATTTCAATTCCCACTAAAAAAATATAGAATAGAAAAATATGGGACAAAAAATAAATCCACTCGGTTTCAGACTTGGTACAACCCAAAAACACCATTCCTTTTGGTTCGCACAACCAAAAAATTATTCTGAAGGTTTACAGGAAGATAAAAAAATAAGGAATTGTATCAAGAACTATATACAAAAGAATAGGAAAAAGGGCTCGAATAGAAAAATAGAATCAGACTCAAGTTCCGAAGTAATTACACATAATAGAAAAACGGACTCAGGTTCAAGTTCTGAAGTAATTACACGTATAGAAATTCAAAAAGAAATCGATACGATCCACGTCATAATCCATATTGGATTCCCTAATTTATTAAAGAAAAAAGGAGTAATCGAAGAATTAGAGAAAGATCTACAAAAGGAAATTCACTCTGTAAACCAAAGACTTAATATTTCTATCGAAAAAGTGAAAGAGCCTTATAGAGAACCTAACATTCTGGCAGAATATATAGCTTTCCAATTAAAAAATAGAGTTTCATTCCGAAAGGCAATGAAAAAAGCCATTGAATTAACTAAAAAAGCGGATATAAGGGGAGTCAAAGTCAAAATTGCGGGTCGTCTCGGAGGAAAAGAAATTGCACGTGCCGAATGCATCAAAAAGGGTAGACTCCCCCTCCAAACAATTCGCGCTAAAATTGATTATTGCTGCTATCCAATTCGAACTATCTATGGAGTATTAGGTGTAAAAATTTGGATATTCGTAGACGAAGAATAACTAATCTTCTCTTCGCATTCTGTCCAGTGATAGAATAAAAAATGACAAGAGACTTTTTTTCCTGAAATCCCTGAAAAAAACAAGAAATTCTACCTCTTTCTTTCTATAAGATTTAATGAAAATTGATAAATCATTTAATATAATTGCTATGCTTAGTGTGTGACTCGTTATTTTTTTTTTTTTAAGAAAAAAACTTAGTAATTATAGAAAATTAACTAATAACCAACCTATTGCTTCGTATTGTCGAGATCCTAACTAAGAAACAGTCACTATATGAATAAATATCTCTATCATAAATGAGTGGATCTATCATATAGTTGTAGCAACTGCTTTTTCTCTAAAAAAGAAATGAGATTCTAGGTTGTGAAGGAAAACTAAAGGGATGCGGATAAAGGGAGGGATGATAGAAAGAAGGAAGAGGGATTAAGTAAGATATAGGATTCCAATATGTATGGTCTATGAATTGCATCATAAAAAGCAATGTGATAAAGCATCAATATAATAAAAAAAAATAGAGAATTAGAAATCGTAACGTAACTTGAAACAAGAACTAGAAATTTAAAGCAATAATAAAGAGCCATCCTGGTTAATAAAACTGAGAAAATTAACTGGGAAAGAAATTTTTTGGAAGCTCCATTGTGGAATTCAGACCTAACCATTCAAGGAGAGGCAGTGGGAACGACAGAACCTATGATTCCATAGGATTTTATTGAAAAGAATCCTAATACTTCATTGGGTAGGATGGCGGAACAAACCAAAAAAATTGTCTTATTTGGTAAGGTTATAAATTAACAAATAAGACAGAAAAGAGTAAATATTCGCCCGCGAAATCCTTTTTAAATTAGAATACTTTACCATTACCATTATTCAATAAGAGTAAAAATAAAGATATTTTAAGGATTACATCATCTAAAAAATATAGAATTTAGATAATATAGACACACACATCTAGATATATTCTAGATCTTCTTTTTTTTTGACTATAGATTTTTGGATTTTAACAAATTGAATAATAAATATAAAAAAAACCTAATTTTTTCTATTATTTATCTATTAATGTGGATCTCTCCCTAATATTTTTGAATATTATGGAATTAGAGAAATTTGCACGCTTTCTCATTTCATTCGCGAGGAGCTGGATGAGAAGAAACTCTCATGTCCAGTTTTGCAGTAGAGATGGAACTAAGAAAGAACCATCGACTATAACCCCAAAAGAACCAGATTTCGCAAACAACATAGAGGAAGAATGAAAGGAAAATCCTGCCGAGGCAATCGTATTTGTTTTGGTAGATATGCTCTTCAAGCACTTGAACCTGCTTGGATCACGGCGAGACAGATAGAAGCAGGACGAAGAGCAATAACACGATATGCACGTCGTGGTGGAAAAATATGGGTACGTATATTTCCCGACAAACCCGTTACACTAAGACCGACGGAAACACGTATGGGCTCAGGAAAGGGGTCCCCCGAATATTGGGTAGCCGTTGTTAAACCAGGTCGTATACTTTATGAAATGGGGGGGGTATCCGAAACTGTAGCTAGAGCAGCTATCTCCATAGCTGCCAGTAAAATGCCTATACGAAGTCAATTTATTCGATTAGAAATATAGAACCCCTAAAACTCAAAGGAGTATTGAAGATAAAAAAACGCCCTTTTTTTCTTTCTGAAAAGACAATATTTCTTTCATCCTTTTGCATTGAAATAACAAATGGAAATCAAAATAATATGATTCAACCTCAGACCCTTTTAAACGTAGCAGATAATAGTGGAGCTCGAAAATTGATGTGTATTCGAGTCATAGGAGCTGCAGGTAATCAGCGATATGCTCGTATTGGTGATGTTATTGTTGCTGTAATCAAAGACGCATTGCCCCGAATGCCCCTAGAAAGATCCGAAGTAATTCGAGCTGTAATTGTACGTACATGTAAAGAGTTCAAATGTGAAGACGGTATAATAATCCGCTATGATGACAACGCAGCGGTTATAATTGATCAAAAAGGAAATCCAAAAGGAACTCGAGTTTTTGGCGCGATTGCTGAGGAATTGAGAGAATTGAATTTTACCAAAATAGTTTCATTAGCTCCTGAAGTATTATAAATACTAGTAGGTGAAATTTAGATCAGAGAATAAATTTAGTAGTTAGTAGATTGTGTTTTACGTATATGTTTTAAAATTTAAAATGAAAAGCAAAAAAAAAGAAAACATGTTGATTATAGAACAATTTGGAGGAACCTAGAATTAGAGTCTTATGGGCAAGGACACTATTGCGGATTTACTAACCTCTATAAGAAACGCGGACATGAATAAAAAAGGAACAGTTCGAGTAATATCTACAAATATTACCGAAAACATTGTTAAAATACTTCTACGAGAGGGTTTTATTGAAAGTGTTCGGAAACATCAGGAACGTAACAGATATTTCTTGGTTTCAACTTTGCGACATCAAAAGAGAAAGACTAGAAAAGGAATATATAGAACAAGAACCTTTTTAAAGCGTATCAGCCGACCCGGCTTACGAATTTATACCAACTATCAAGGAATTCCTAAAGTTTTGGGTGGAATGGGAATTGCTATTCTTTCTACTTCTCGAGGGATAATGACAGATCGAGAGGCTCGACTAAACAGAATTGGGGGAGAAGTCTTATGTTATATATGGTAATCGCTCCGACTATAGTGCCCGAATTCTATCTCGACCTTCCTATTTTGAAAATAAAAATAGAAAAATAGGAGAAAAAAATATGACAGAAAAAAAAAATAGGAGAGAAAAAAAAAACCCGAGAGAAGCAAAAGTCACTTTCGAAGGTTTAGTTACGGAAGCCCTACCCAATGGAATGTTCCGCGTTCGGCTAGAGAATGACACCATCATCCTGGGCTATATTTCAGGAAAGATCCGCTCTAGTTCTATACGAATACTGATGGGGGATAGGGTCAAAATTGAAGTAAGTCGTTATGATTCCAGCAAGGGACGTATAATTTATAGACTTCCCCATAAAGATTCGAAGCGTATCGAAGACTCGAAAGATATCGAAGATTTGAAAGATAGCGAAGATTCAAAGGATTAGGGTTTTCTTTTTTCTAGGGTAATAAATTTGAAGTTCAAAAATTCAAGCGAAGAGACTTATTTTTTCCAAAATATTAGATTCATAGTTTAAGAAAGGATACGGAAATATGAAAATAAGAGCTTCCGTTCGTAAAATTTGTACAAAATGTCGACTGATTCGTAGGCGTGGACGAATTAGAGTCATTTGCTCTAATCCGAAGCATAAACAACGACAGGGGTAATCTTTCGAAAAAGAACTTTACTTTCTCTAAAATAAAAAAGTACCCGCGGAAATGTTCCAATTCTAAATAAAAGAATTTTAAATAATTAAAGTAAAGGGTATATTTTACCCGGAAACGGATATCTTTGTATCTTTTTTTTATTTCTAACTCATATTTATGAGATAATAAAATATGGCAAAAGCTATACCAAAAATAGGTTCACGTAAGAAAGTGCGTATTGGTTTACGTAGGAATGCACGTTTTAGTCTACGGAAAAGTGCACGTAGAATAACAAAAGGGGTTATTCATGTTCAAGCTAGTTTCAACAATACCATTATAACTGTTACGGACCCGCAAGGTCGGGTGGTTTTCTGGTCCTCCGCAGGTACTTGTGGATTCAAAAGCTCAAGAAAAGCATCACCCTATGCTGGTCAAAGAACAGCAGTAGATGCTATTCGTACAGTAGGTTTGCAACGAGCAGAAGTTATGGTAAAGGGCGCTGGTAGTGGAAGAGATGCCGCATTACGAGCCATTGCTAAAAGCGGTGTGCGATTAAGTTGTATACGCGATGT